TATAGAATAATGAAAATCTATAATAGAAATGTTGCATATTTCTATATCTATATCTCCCGAGAACCTCCTTTTTTTTACTATGAATCCCTGTTGGATCGGATTCTAACGAATCCTTAGGGAACTCGTAAGAAACTCTTTATTATAAGATAAGGACGGGAGAACAAGAATAAAAAGCGGATTATCATACATATATTTTGTGTAGAAAGATGAATAGGTACACTTATTTAGTTCTACATTCCTTGCACTTATTATATACTTATAATAAATATACTTATCATAAGATATATTTCTAACAAGTACAAATTTATAACAAGTACAAATATTAAATCGAGGCACCTATTCTATGACAGATTTCAATTTACCCTCTATTTTTGTGCCTTTAGTGGGCCTAGTATTTCCGGCAATTGCAATGGCTTCTTTATCTCTTCATGTTCAAAAAAACAAGATTGTTTAGATCCGATGGGATCAAATCTCATCCATTTTTTTTAACACTTGGACTTGGATCATAATACAGATATCTTTTAGTGGAATAGGGTACGGTACGACATGTGACTCCCTCCGAGCACAAATAAAAAAGCTGTTATTGTTATGCATGCAGATCCATGATATATGGATAAATGCATGTATATTATATGTGGGTATAGCTGTTTTTGTTTTCAAATAGATCAGCGAATATCTGAAATAGAAAGTCAATGTATCTATATGTATGTAGATATACATAGTGGGATCATATGAAGGGGATGTTATTATTTTATATCTAACCAATTCGATGAATTACTCCTAATGGTTTACATCATAATAGTGCTAGTTGATGAGAGTTACTTCGGGATCAAAACAAAAAAAGTAAAGTCAAATTCATTTGGCTTATTCTATTCTCTCAATTCCAATAGAATGCAACTGGATCGAGTATGAACTGGCAATCCGAACGTATATGGATAGAACTTATAACGGGGTCTCGAAAAACAAGTAATTTCTGCTGGGCCTGTATCCTTTTTTTAGGTTCACTAGGATTCTTATTGGTTGGAACTTCCAGTTATCTTGGTAGGAATCTGATATCTGTATTTCCCTCTCAGGAAATCCTTTTTTTTCCCCAAGGAATCGTGATGTCTTTCTATGGGATCGCTGGTCTGTTCATTAGTTCCTATTTGTGGTGCACAATTTCGTGGAATGTAGGTAGTGGTTATGATCTTTTTGATAGAAAAGAAGGAATAGTGTGTATTTTTCGTTGGGGATTTCCTGGAATAAATCGTCGCATCTTCCTTCGATTCCTTATGAGAGATATCCAGTCAATCAGAATGGAAGTTAAAGAGGGTCTTTATCCTCGTCGTGTCCTTTATATGGAAATCAGAGGCCAGGGAGCCATTCCCTTGACTCGTACCGATGAGAATTTTACTCCACGAGAAATTGAACAAAAAGCTGCTGAATCGGCCTATTTCTTGCGCGTACCAATTGAAGTATTTTGAAATGAACTGAAGAATGAATGCTTTCTCCGCATGAGGGAAGGAACTCAGGAATCCCCTTTTTAATATAACTGAAGTTTCTTCGGAACGTTTATTCGAGCAAAACATGTTCGATTCTATTTCCCCCGTTCCGTTGGTCGTTGTGTTGTGGCCCATAGAATAAAGCAGGCGGACGAATACGGAACAACCATAATAAGAAGCTATTTTTATCCACCAAAACAAAAACTCTTTTTTTTACATATGGAACTAAACTCAATTCTTTCATACTAGTAACAAATCTAATAAGTATGTATTCATCACACATATCAGAACATTTCGGAATACAGTACAGAATTCATCTTTTTAGGACCAATATTTTGAATTGATACGTTAGATATAGATGGATCGTATCTCGTAAATTATCTCTCTTTCGTCAATCGATGTTTCTTTTTTTTTATCCTTTCTTTTGCTCCTTGATGACCAAACGATTGGATCTCTCATAACTATTCAATTTCTCTCTTGTTTTGCCACCCATTTCGGATTTCATCATCAATATTCTTCAGAAATATCCCCTCAATTATTCCTGGGCTGTGGGTAGCCAGTGAAACATTTCGAAATAATTGATTGATCCAGGGGGAGTTCTTTCGTCTCGAAATCCGAATAATATTCATTACTTCAAGTGGTTTTTCGGGCATTCATCGAAAGGAACAAATGAAGATACAATTGGTTCGAATTTGACCAATTGAGATATCTGGGAACTTGATTATTTCTTCATTCGAAACGGACCTTTATTCTATTTCTATATTCTTTCTAGATCCAAGGACTAAACAATTCAAAAAAAAAAAGAAGGAATAGATCCGATCCATAGGTTCCATACCTTGTTATAGAACTCATGCTTCATAGAAATATCGGATCAGATAGAGTCGGCGAATGAAGCAGTTTCATTAACAATTTACAGAACAGATTCAAAGTGCCAAAAAAGAAAGCATTGACTCCCCTCCCATATCTTGCATCTATAGTCTTTTTGCCCTGGTGGATCTCTCTCTCATTTAATAAAAGTCTGGAACCTTTAGTTACTAATTGGTGGAATACAAGGCAATCCGAAACTTTTTTGAATGATATTCAAGAGAAGAACGTTCTAGAAAGATTCATAGAATTAGAACAACTATTCCTGTTGGACGAAATGATAAAGGAGTACCCGGAGACACAGATACAAAAGCTTCGTATAGGAATCCACAAAGAAACAATACAATTGGTCAAAATGCACAATGAAGATCATATCCATATAATTTTGCATTTCTCGACAAATATAATCTGTTTTGCTATTCTAAGTGGTTATTCTATTCTGGGTAATGAAGAACTTGTCATTCTTAATTCTTGGGTTCAGGAATTCCTCTATAACTTAAGCGACACAATAAAAGCTTTTTCTATTCTTTTATTAACTGATTTATGTATCGGATTCCACTCGCCCCATGGTTGGGAACTAATGATTGGTTCGGTCTACAAAGATTTTGGATTTGCTCATAACAATCAAATTATATCTGGTCTTGTTTCCACTTTTCCAGTCATTCTAGATACAATTTTGAAATATTGGATCTTCCATTATTTAAATCGTGTATCTCCTTCACTTGTAGTGGTTTATCATTCAATGAATGAATGAAAAATTCATTTGATCTGCCGATATCAATCAAATCCGAATGTTACTTCGTACATAAACAAACCATTTTTAATCTGACTCACTCTTTATACTTCTACCCGTCTAAGGGATTCCCCCTCCAGTACAATGGCAGAATCGTGGATAGGGAACTATACTAGCTACCTACCTAATTTATTGTAGAAATTTCCGGGATCAATAATTGGACCATGCAAAATAGAAATACCTTTTCTTGGGTAAAGGAACAGATGACTCGATTCATTTCCGTATCGATCATGATATATGTCATAACTCGGACATCTATTTCAAATGCATATCCCATTTTTGCGCAGCAGGGTTATGAAAATCCACGAGAAGCAACTGGGCGTATTGTATGCGCCAATTGCCATTTAGCTAATAAGCCCGTGGATATTGAGGTTCCACAAGCTGTGCTTCCTGATACTGTATTTGAAGCAGTTGTTAGAATCCCTTATGATATGCAACTGAAACAAGTTCTTGCTAATGGGAAAAAGGGGGCTTTGAATGTGGGGGCTGTTCTTATTTTACCCGAGGGATTCGAATTAGCTCCCCCCGATCGTATTTCTCCCGAGATGAAAGAAAAGATAGGCAATCTGTCTTTTCAGAGTTATCGCCCCACTAAAAGAAATATTCTTGTGGTAGGTCCTGTTCCTGGTCAGAAATATAGTGAAATCGTCTTTCCCATTCTTTCCCCGGACCCTGCTATTAAGAAAGATGTTCACTTCTTAAAGTATCCCATATATGTAGGTGGGAACAGGGGAAGAGGTCAGATTTATCCCGATGGGAACAAGAGTAACAATACAGTCTATAATGCTACAGCAGCAGGTATAGTAAGCAGAATAGTACGTAAAGAAAAAGGGGGGTATGAAATAACCATAGCTGACGCATCGGATGGACACCAAGTGGTTGATATTATACCTCCAGGACCAGAACTTCTTGTTTCAGAGGGTGAATCTATCAAGCTTGATCAACCATTAACGAGTAATCCCAATGTGGGTGGATTTGGTCAGGGAGATGCAGAAATAGTACTTCAAGATCCATTACGTGTCCAAGGTTTGTTGTTCTTCTTGGCATCTGTTATTCTGGCACAAATCTTTTTGGTTCTAAAAAAGAAACAGTTTGAGAAGGTTCAATTGTCCGAAATGAATTTCTAGATCCACGGATTCATCAAGCTGGTAAAAAGAGCCGAATTGTTGTGATCGATGCAATTATGTATGATTCAAAAAAATCATGGAAAATGTTTTGCTTGCTTTGTTTATACTGTTTTTCTGCGAGATGCCGGAAATTGCTTGTATCCCATTCCTAGCAATAGTATGTATATTGCGAAGAAGACTACTTGATCCCCCCTTCTTTTTTTCAATCAAAATGGGAGTGTTGTGACTATGCTAGGCCTCCCATTGGCAGATTGTAAATGCCATGTAATACATCAATAGTTTTTTTGTACCTAATAGAATCGAATTCTAATAGATAATAGGCATAAGTAGGAGGAGAATACACGCGGATAAATGAAAGGAACAAATGATTCTAGGAGGGATTACTCGTCTTCCTAATCTTCCACACAAGAAAGGGGTGGAAAATTCCTTTTCTTGTGTGGAAATAATAATGATTATTGATCCTGTTTGTCAAAGATTACTATTTATTTTATTTTCCAGTTCTATCGGAACTCGTTTGTTTCGATTCATAAGAAGTAGTGGACAAACAAAAAAAGGGGTGGGAATAACTTACTGAGCAAATAAAACTTCTTCAATGAACTTATAAAAAAAGTAAAAAAAGAAAATTTTAACTGTGATGAGATAATCAATAAGGATTGGGATATGCGCAAAAATTCAAGATTTCATCTTTTCGCCCGGAGCATTAAGAGTCTTTTTTTGCTTGAAATTTTCTTTTTT